GTGTTTCGTAAGACATTGTTTCTTTCGTTCACGTATTGAATCTTACCAAAGTAAAATGACTCATTTACTAATACTAAATTATTGCCTTTACTAAAAATCCTTCTGAATTTTCGAAATGTAATGACTAGAAGAGCTAATGATAATAATGATCCACACAAAAGAGCTGCATAGCTCAATACCATCATACTTACATGCATCATTAACCAATGGGATTGGAGCGCGGGTACTAATATTTCGGATTGATGCATTTCAGTTAAAAGACCCGAAGTAGCAAAACCTTGAGTAAAAATAGCACTTGGCGCGGTTATTGCGCTTAAATGGTTTTTATGTTTTTTAAAATACGGAATCATATGAATAATGGAAAAACTCCACGAAAGAAAAATTAATGATTCATATAAATCGCTTAATGGTAAATGCCCCAAATACACCCAACGAGTAACTAATAATCCTGTTATGCAGAAAAAAGTAACTATCATACCCTTTTCTGACGAATCATATAGTCCTACGATTTCATCGACTAATAAAGTTATCAAATGAATTGTAATTACAATTGAAACGATAGAAAAGGATATATGAGTTAATATATGCTCTAAAGTTGAAAATATCATAAAAATTATTAAAAGGGGGTCCCGCAATTATAGGAATTGAAATCGGGAATTAAATTCATTATAGGACTTACTCTTTTAGAAGATGCCATGCCGCCACTCGGACTCGAACCGAGATGCTCTAGCACTGCTTCCTAAGAGCAGCGTGTCTACCTATTTCACCATAGCGGCTTATTCGAAATCATAATAACCTATTTTTATTCAATCGTCGAGATTGAAGGAGTTAATTAAATGCAATATTTTTTTAGGAAACCATTAAATTGATGAATAAAAACTTGTTTAAGAATTAGGGATTTAAACGTTTTCGTTAATAATATTTATTATCTTTTTATTTATTATTTTAGAATGTCAATTTTATTTAACTGAACTAAAAATGTAGTTTTTCGTAAGTTATTACTTTATGTTTTCCTAAAACAAAAATGTTACGGTTGGAACTAGATTATTTTGACTTCAATCCATAGATAGAACTAAAAGCAATGTTCTGTCTCGTTTGCATTTTTTAATGATTCATTTATTTTATCATTTATTTTATTAATCTAAAATAAAAAAAGAATTTTATCGATAAAATATAATTTTTATATAACACAATTTCAGCGATACACTCAAGGGGTTTTTGTAAATATTTGCATAGTTATTTTTATATGAATTCTTAGGGTTTTTCGTTGTGTAGAGAATTTGTGTTAAGATTTAGCAACCCAATTAAGTTAGGTATTAGTATGGGTGTATCAATTATATAACAATATTTTATATTTCTATCGAAATTGTACCGTACTTCAAAAAATACTTTATAAATTTTAAAATTAATATATATTATATCTTTTATCTTTGATATATATTATATTTTGATCGATCTTCCAATCGAACCATAGGATCTAAAACGGATCACTCAAAATTGGCACATTAGTCATATAACTACCTAAAAATGTAAAAGGGGATTTTTTTAATTAAATTGGGTTAAAGAGTTTATATAGTGATAATAATTTAGAAAAATAATGATTTAGAAGATTATAAAACATATTTAAAACTAAATCAATTAGTTTCAACGAACCCTTCTTTTAATATATAATTATAATATCTTTTAATATATAATTATAATATATAATAAAAAATAAATTTATTTTTATTATTGAGTCAAGTCGATGGGGAAAGTGAGAATCCCCATCCTGAAAATTATAAAATATACTAAAACGAAAGGTGAACCCTTGTGCTTGCATTTATCCTTTTTTCAAACAAAAAAGTACCATTAATTTTTAGAATTAAGTAAACAACAGAATTCTTATCTATATCAGAAATGAAAGAAAAAAGACGCCTTCTAAATTAAAACATTATGAAACTAATTATTTTTATTTATGATTTATATTTATTATATAAATATAAAATAATAAAATAATTTTTTTTTATATATATTATTTTTTATTATATATAAATTATATAAATAAAAATTATTTTACTATTATGATGTTAATTAAAATTCTTATAACTTATAAATATTATAAAAAAATTAGAAACAAAATTAGATTACTTTTCTAATTAGACCGATTAAGATTTTTTATTGTATTGTTTGATTACTATTATTTATTTGTTACACAAAAAAAACTTTTAGAACTCCCGGTAGAAAGAGATTTCGCTAATGAAAAAGCTTTCAATGCTGCCCTATATCCCTTCCTTTTCCAAATATTTTTACGAATCCGTTTTTTTGAAATAGAGGTGCGTTTTTTTGGAACTGCCATTAAAAAATTATAATAGGTTCTTCGGTTGGATGTGAAAGACATCTATTGTTCAAAATAAATTTTTCTTTACTGTTCTCTATCTATTTATTCTCTAAATCATACTCCCTTCATAAAAAAGGGGGGTGTGTAAAAATCGCATAAAATATTACTAACAACAATCCCCTATGCCAAATAGAATTGATTGAAGTTGATAAAATAAAATACAATACAAACAAAAAAAAAGATTGTGCGTTTAGTTTTCTTTCTATTTTCGTCGTGTTACATTTATACATGTAATAAAATACATCAAAAGGTTAATAACCCAACCCCTCTATCGCTTAATTAAAAAACTTTAATAATTTTCTATTATATTAATTAATTTAATAATTTAATTGGTCAAACTCGAAGAAAGAGTACACCCAACTTTAATTCTAAAATTCGAGTGGGACTAGTAGTTAATCTGTTAAAGGATAAAAAATCTATAATTTTTTATTATATTATATATATTATAAAAGGCATTTTATTTGCCCTTTTTTTTTATTTTACATAAAATAAAGTGTTGGATATCATAGCATTTTCTACAAATAGCTTTTATTGTAATGGAAGACAATCAATTAGTTACAAAACAAATTGTTTAATGATTCTGAATAACCGAATTACAATTACAATAAATAGTTTTTATGGGTCAAGTTATGCGCTTTATGATTCCTACCAAACACTGTTTTTGGTGTAATTATCTATCCTCGCTCTATAGATATAAAAGATATAAAAAAATTATTGTAATACGTAATAATTATAATTAGAATGCAAATTTTATTTAAGTTTTATTTTATATATCTTAATTTTTTTTTTATTAACTGACCCCTTTCAACAGAAAACAAATAAGAACCGGTGAATCAGAAACAATTAATTAAGAAAAATATTTTATTTTTTTTTTTATGGAATATACATATCAATATTCATGGATTATACCTTTCATTCCACTTCCAGTTCCAATGTTAATTGGAGCAGGACTTCTACTTTTTCCAACGGCAACAAAAAATCTTCGCCGTATGTGGGCTTTTCCGAGTGTTTTATTGTTAAGTATAGTTATGATTTTTTCAGCCCATTTTTTTATTCAGGAAATAAATCACAATTCCGTCTATCAATATGTATGGTCTTGGACCATCAATAATGATTTTTATTTAGAATTTGGCTGCTTGGTTGATCCACTTACTTCTATTATGTCAATATTAATCACTACTGTTGGAATGATGGTTCTTATTTATAGTGATAATTATATGTCTCATGATCAGGGATATTTGAGATTTTTTGCTTATATGAGTTTTTCCAATACTTCAATGTTGGGATTAGTTACTAGTTCTAATTTGATACAAATTTATATTTTTTGGGAATTGGTTGGAATGTGTTCTTATCTATTAATAGGTTTTTGGTTCACACGACCTAGTGCGGCGAATGCTTGTCAAAAAGCGTTTGTAACTAATCGTGTCGGGGATTTCGGTTTATTATTAGGAATTTTGGGTTTTTATTGGATAACGGGTAGTTTTGAATTTCGGGATTTGTTTGAGATATTTAATAACTTGGTTTATAATAATGAGGTTAATTTTTTATTTGTTACCTTATGCGCCTTCCTATTATTTGCCGGCGCAGTTGCAAAATCCGCCCAATTTCCCCTTCATGTATGGTTACCTGATGCCATGGAAGGGCCTACCCCCATTTCGGCTCTTATACATGCCGCTACTATGGTAGCAGCAGGGATTTTTCTTGTAGCTCGGCTTCTTCCTCTTTTCATAGTTATACCTTACATAATAAATCTAATAGCTTTGACAGGTATAATAACATTACTTTTAGGAGCCACTTTAGCTCTTGCTCAAAAAGATATTAAGAAAAGCTTAGCTTATTCTACAATGTCTCAATTGGGTTATATGATGTTAGCTCTAGGTATGGGGTCTTATCGAGTTGCTTTATTTCATTTGATTACTCATGCCTATTCGAAAGCATTGTTGTTCTTAGGATCTGGATCAATTATTCATTCGATGGAAACTATTGTTGGATATTCTCCAGATAAAAGTCAGAATATGGTTCTTATGGGCGGTTTAAGAAAACATGTACCAATTACAAAAACCGCTTTTTTATTAGGTACACTTTCTCTTTGTGGTATTCCACCTCTTGCTTGTTTTTGGTCCAAAGATGAAATTCTTAATGATAGTTGGTTGTATTCACCGATTTTTGCAATAATAGCTTGTTCCACGGCAGGATTAACTGCATTTTATATGTTTCGTATCTATTTACTTACTTTTGAAGGACATTTAAATGTTTATTTTCAAAATTACAGCGGCAAAAAAAATAGCTCGTTCTATTCAATGTCTCTCTGGGGTAAAGAAGGAAAAAAAATTATTAAAACAAGCTTTCGTTTATTAGATTTTTTAACTACGAAAAACAATGAAAAAACTTATTTTTTAAACACGTATTGGATTAATAATAATGGAAATGTAAGAAGTATGGTACATCCGTTTATTAGTATTGCTCGTTTTGGCACTAAAAACACTTTCTCATATCCCCACGAGTCGGACAATACTATGTTATTTCCGATGCTTGTATTAGTTTTATTTACGTTGTTCATTGGGGCCGTAGGAATTCCGTTATTCAATCAGGAAGGAATGGATTTGGATATACTATCCAAATT